CTAACTATCGAGACTTTGGGCTGTCCGGACATATACTTCGCGAAAGGGTTCATGCATGTTTGTTGCCGGGGGCAACAAGATCGTGTTGGTAAGGATCAACATATCCTTTCTTCATATTTCTATCGATCTCTATATCAACGATCATAGAGGAACCCCTTGACATTTCTGTATAAATGGGCTATTCTATTTATACAGAATATGGCAGGGGGGGGATACATCAAATTTTGGTTTGTCCATTCGTTTTCAGTTCTTCAGCGCGGGGTAGAGCAGTCTGGCTAGCTCACGAGGCTCATAACCTTGAGGTCACGGGTTCAAATCCCGTCCCCGCTACATCCTTTTTTCTGTCAAGAATCCCTTTTTCGACGTGAATCCGTTATCTAGTCCTTAGTCATTAAGGACTTTTTTGTTTTGGGATAGGAGGAAAGATAGAACCACTACATTATCGCGGTCAACTATACCAAATTGCATATCATAGTACATTACTTTACCCGGGCGGATAGCGGGGATCGAACCCGCATCTTCTCCTTGGCAAAGAGAAATTTTACCATTCGACCATATCCGCGTTTTCTTCGTTCCCGATACACACGCATATGTCCACACATATATGATATATCATATATGTGTCTGGATCTTATTTGTACAGAATCTGATACTCCCGAAGATTCTAATTACTATTAGATTCGTCCTTTTTTCCCGCTCAAGAAGTGACTTTTGCCCCCTCCCCCGGATTCCTTCGGGTTGTGAGACACACGAAAATTCACTATGAGTCCCAAAAATTCAAAAAAAAAAAAAAAAAAAAAAAAAAAAAACAAAAAAAAAATGGGAGGGAGGTGTCAAGTTTTTGATCCGGGAAATATCAAATAGGTTCAGGAGATGAGAGAATTAAGGATAGCTACCAGAAAGACTAAGACAATCCATAATGATGTACCAGAAAATACAATATTTTTGTTGCTTGACCAACCATCAGAAGAAGCAAATACAACAGGTACGCTAATCAGTAAAATTGATGAAGTAGCAATTAATGCAAAAACAGCCAATTGGAAAGCAATAGTCATACTCGTAATCCTCCAAGTTACCGACAAAGGAAACTATACCATTTGATCCCACTCTCAGTCAAAATTGGAATAAAAAATTCCTCACGGAAGGATTTGATTTGACAACGAATCCATTGATTCTTTTGAACTTATTCCTACTTTCTTTTTATTCGGACATGGAGTTGAGGGAAAATGTGAATTGACTTCACAAATGGGCATGCTGGATCATGCATTTATCTATATAGACAAATAGATACATCGAAATATAGATTTGCAACCGGGATGTTTCTACAGATACTGGTGGTATCAACTCATATGGCCATGTTCTGTTCGGGGGAATAAAATAGAGATTGTCTCTTGGAGAGATGGCTGAGCGGTTGATAGCTCCGGTCTTGAAAACCGGTATAGTTACAGAAAACTATCGAGGGTTCGAATCCCTCTCTCTCCTTTTTTTGCTTGTTGAATAGATTGGTTTCTTTATTGGTTCGTCCTAGACCGGTGTTATGTCATAAAGGGGAATGGCCCGGCTAGGTGGGATAGCCGGGCCAGAAAAAGAAATTTAAATAAATATCGAAACTCAATAAATATTTAAAAAATATAAATAGATATGGGTGGAAAAAGGAATACTTTTTTAAGTAGGGACCGATCCTAATATGTAGGATGGAATCAAGCGGATTCCTACTTCATACATTTGATTCCCTGTCTCAGTTAAGAGGGGTCATGGAAAGAACAGGTTCAAAATCACGATCGATTCCCTTTTCAAATCCTGCTGCAGCCGCGCGGGCCCTTCCTGCGTGCCACAAATGACCCACGAATAGGAAGAATCCTAGAACAAAATGAGAGGTAGCTAACCAACTTCTAGGAGAGACATAATTAACTGCATTGATCTCGGTAGCTACGCCACCCACGGAATTTAAAGAACCTAAAGGGGCATGAGTCATATATTCCGCCGAGCGTCGTTCTTGCCAAGGTTGTATGTCTTTTTTTAGCCTACTCAAATCCAAACCATTTGGACCCCTTAGAGGTTCTAACCAGGGAGCACGGAGATCCCAAAACCGCATAGTTTCTCCTCCGAAAATGACCTCTCCGGTCGGAGAACGCATTAGATATTTACCCAAACCAGTAGGTCCTTGAGCGGATCCCACATTAGCCCCAAGGCGTTGGTCTCTAACTAGAAAGGTAAATGCTTGAGCTTGAGAAGCTTCTGGGCCGGTGGGGCCGTAAAACTCACTAGGATAGGCGGTATTATTGAACCAGACAAAACAACAAGCGATGAAACCAAAGACAGATAAAGCACCTAAACTATAAGACAAGTAAGCCTCTCCAGACCAGACAAATGCGCGACGAGCCCACGCAAAGGGTTTGGTTAAGATATGCCAGATTCCACCAAGTATACAAATGGAACCTAACCATACATGTCCTCCAATTATATCTTCTAAATCGTCCACACTAACAATCCATCCCTC